TGCACCGGTGGAGAGTAGACGGGACTACATAATAGTTGTGCAACCAGGGCCTCTCGAACAGTGCCTTGTAAGACGTGTCGGCATTGATAATGTAGAACTTCGCCTCTGACTGGAGACTGGCCAGCTTCAGAGGCAAGATAAGAAATCTAAGAGCTTGCTAACTGTGCTGATGGAAGCCTTGGATGATCTTGAAAAAGCCTTTGAAAGCTCAACACTCGAGTGACATCATTCAGCTCATAGAGATTTCGACAAAAAGATGAGAGTAAGGCTGCTTCTATTGCCTTTCTTTTTTGTTTTTGAAAGCGGATCCCCGGTGTGATGATGTCAGGAAAGGGCCACGTCACCTAGAAGTCTGTCTACTTGATTTGATGAGTTAGGAAAACCTTAGCTGTACGTAAAGGAAGCAGGGTGCTTCAAGAGGATAGGGTGGAATTTACCCCAGTATGCCAATCCAAGTCAGAAGACTGAGTCTCAGAGTCCCTTCCATACCGAGTAGGAAGGTCAGATCGATGAGATCGCTCAGAGTTGTTTGGAGTTTCCTTGGTGGACAATATAGAGCCCAATCAGACTCGTGAGGTCGGTGAACTAGGTGGAAAGTGCAGGTCAGCGCTGTGGAGATAGAAAGGCTGATGGATGGACCCTTCCACTGTCTTTGAACCGAGACTAGGCAATTGAGAAGACCATAGCATAGAGAGCATAGAAAAGCCTCTCTCTCATCCACTTTGAGCTCAATAAACAGCAGCTGGGCTGGAAGAGCATCAATCGGTGCATCTTTCGCTTCCAAAGTCTTCGTCTTTGCCCATTTTTCACTTCTCTTCTGCATACGACTTTCCACTGGTTCCATTCCTGATGACTTCTCCGAATGAAGGAAGAAGTCAGTGAGAAAGGGCCTGAGTAAATGAGTCGTAGGTCAATCCGTCCAGGAAGACCTCAGGATTTTTATCCTGATTGGTTCACATGCTTGCTTTCCAACATGAGCTTCTTCTGAGCCCTCAACATGGCAAATGAAGCCAATCTTCTTGGGGTTGGTACGGACCAGCTCGGGGCTTGCTTTCGTAGGGTCCAAATGGCCCCCGTGTAGTGCATCATTTTCACTCACTCTCTTTTTTTTTTTCGGGCCCCTCTGTGAACATAGGAATTGGATGGATGACTCACTCTCTCTTGAATGAGATGTCAAACTGGTCCTCAGAGCCCCTCTCTTTTGGGTGACTCATCCCTGGTACTGACGAGCTACCCCCTGACGAAAGCACAGACCTATCTCCGGCTGACTCTCCTGGTCACCGAAACACGGACGAGGCCTTCTCTTACCTCATGCACCCCTTTCTGTAGGTCAGGATCAACAGGATTGGTTGGGTGGCTGGAAGCTGACTGATCCGCTCGAAAGAAGAACGCAACGAATTCTGAATGATCAGGAAGGGCTGGACCTCTCTTGGTTGACCGAAGGCCCTACTTCTCTTCCCGAGCTCATGGACTCTGTTCATGGTGGGTACTGAGCGAATCGACTACACGGAACAATCAAGCCCCTGGATGGAAGGGAAGAATGTGGACAGATGGAACCAAAGAGGAGCTCTCCCTGCTTAGCGCAGGCTACATTTTACCCCTAGATCATGAAGAAGGTGTCCCCTACACCGGACCGGAATCTCCATCCCGATTGGGAACCAAAAAAGTGATTTTCAATGGCTGGTTGAGCTCAAGCTCCTGCTTCTTGGTCACCACAGGAGCAGAACCAAAGCGAGCAGGACCAGTACCCTTAGTTGTTCTATACCTTGCAGGAGAAGGGTTCAAGTACCCATTCGGGGATTCCGTTTTTTATTACCCCAAAATTAAACTCTAACAGCTAGGTTTCGAGAGGGCTATATCTATCTCCGGAACAGGGGAAGAAAGGGAGGAAGGAATTTCTTTCTTTACAGCCCTTTCCAGACCTTATGTAATTTCCTTCGGTTGGGTTAGCTTTTTGGTAGGAAAGGCAGTAGTAGAGTTGCTAGAGGTCCTTCGCGTCACTCTACTGTTTGTTTTCCAGGCAGGGGTGCCCATTGTTCCCTGCTCTAACTCCTCCGATTTCCCTTTGCTTTCTTTATTACTTATCGCACGTGCCCAGCCTCAACGCAACTTCCCAAACCAAAACCGCCTTTCCCAGATCTATGAAAGGTGAAACGTTGAAGGTCCACAACAGGTAACATAAATGAACAAGTTTCTTTTTTATTCGAGCTGCTGAGGGCCGGAGCTCGTATGGATACATTACTTCATTGTTCTATGAGGCGTTGCACTAAGCACATACTCGGATAGGGTCGCGAAGGGCAAAGATCCGGTCTTTGACAACCGTCGTAAGGACAACAAAACCTATACTTATGTGTGTTCGACACTATAACTATAGGCGGGACCAGTTGTAGGCTGATCGCCGAGTGGCGTTCTGCTCGATTAGGCGAATGCGAGTGAGGGATAAGCTTTCCCCGTTCGCTAGGAGGGAAACTCAGGAAGAGTTCGGGCAAAAATAGATGGTGAAAGCCCCTTTTCTATTATATTAGTAAAGCGCGCTCCTTGCATGACTCCATATCATTCATTATTAAAGCGAAAGCGACAACGTGTCACCCTAACCTTAAAATCGATAAACGGGAATGCGTTACCTAATAATGAGCAATGCTGGTAACAGCAAAAGGTTCCTAACCTCATAAAAATCAGAGTACAGCATATCCGACTATCCGGCAACACGCTTGGATAAGTAACGCGATGAACCGTACCTGTATCTCTAGGCGCTATGATGTCTTATTATGTGGATCATGACTTGCTTTAGGGTTCCAAACCCCGCCCTTCTCTAATAGGGGAAAGTACAGACCCACGCCTAGGGATATACGAGCGCCATCCTTCAGATGGATCGTTATTCGATAGTTATTGTAGCCGGGATAAGCAGGCACGAACTTCCGTATAGCGCCCTAGTTTTTTAGTACAAGTAGCTAAGCGGGAGCGTCAAACTTGTGAAAGAATACTTGCTGCGCACCTGCTGAACAAGGCTCCTTTCAAGTCAAACGGGGATTACCAGTTCCGGAGGGACCAACCATTGTACTTCTAGGGGAGGGTCTAACATAGCGGAAGGCCACGGCTTTTGTGAGTGTTCAGCGCAATACGGTACGGTATGCCACCAGCATAAATGAGGCGCACAAGAGCCACTAGCACGAGATAGATTTAATGCCAGCCTGGAAGTGATTCGCTAAGTCGGGTTTTCCAGCGGCCGCCTATTGTAGAATCGTCGATAACCTGGCTGCCACTATCATGTGTGTAAAGACTTACTGTATAGGCATACTGGAAACCGTTTGGCAAGTCAAGGGACCCTGAAATCCGCTCCTTAGCTATAACATTCCAGAGTCATGCAGAACAGACACTAACCGTCCTCCAATTACTATTAATTAATTTGACCTTCAAGGAACGGAACGAGTAGAGTACAAAAACGAAAGATTCGAATAACCCTCCGAGCTAGGGATATAAAAAAAAGGCCTTAGCAAGGAGACTTTAACAGACCTGTTAAAGTAAAGCCTCCACTTTCATAGAAGAGCGTCAGGAGGATAAAACAGCAATCCAAAAACTAGCTTTCCCGGACAATGTATATTGTGAAATGGTGGCGCTATAACAAATCCAGAGTACCTTAACTTGCGGTTGCCGCACAAAGCTGGTCACCTTAACCAGTCATACCCATTTATGGTATGGAGATTCAGGATCTGAAGAGCTCAAATTAAAGCCATGAAACAAGTAGCTACTCCTACTGCAATTGGGGGCTTCTTTTAAGCCAGCCCACAAAAGACTTCCACCTCGACTCCCCTCTACCAGAGAATCCATGAATTCCCGGCACCTGCAGTACAGTACAGGGATGGGAAAGACAAATAACCAGCCAACTATATATGCCTTAAAGCCTGCCTTCCTCTCATCTTCCTTATAGAATGGGCTCCTCCTTAGAATTAACGAGATCTAGAGTCTTGGATGAATCCTCTTGAAACGGGTCGATCAACCCTAGAAGACTCGATGGCTTAACAGCCCAGTGAATAACCTGATTCAGAGAGATAACCCGGTCTTTAGACACTCGCCCTACTTCTAAGGATAGATAGAAAAGGTTGGGGAGTACCAGATGCGGAAGCAGTTCCAGTCCCAGCTGCTGAGGTGGCGTAGTGACAGGTGGGAGCAATAACAACAGAAGCAGCGGAAGATCCTGCAGTAGTATATTCGGTTGTTTGCGGTGGAATAGATTCAAGCGTCCGGGCCAGTAGATCCAGAGCAAATAGGGGTTGACTTAGCTGCTTTTGCAGTTGATTCTAATCCCGATGTTGATCCGACGCAACTTACCGGTGAGAGTCGCAGCACCTTTTTCTTTCAAGGGAGGCAGACATGTATAGATAGTAGCTGATAGTGGCATACCTTCTGGATCGAGGGTCCCACCCGGTAAACACCATACAGGCAAAATACCAGCGGGGGAGGAGGCCCTTCTCACTCAAGCTCAAGCATTTACTTTTCTAGTTAGAGACCAACGTCTTGGGGCTAACGTGGGATCCGCTCAATACTTGGTTTAGGTAAATTTCTCATGCGTTCCCCGACTGGAGAGGTCTTTTTTGGAGGAGAAACTATGCACTTTTCAAAGTCGGAAGAACGGGTTTTAAATATATATATATATACCGGCTGGCTGGTTTTTATGCAAAAAAGACAAAACGGGATTTTATTTCCACTCACTCATAAGGAAGGAAGGTTAGATACCTTTGACAGGGTTGTATTTTTGGTTGAAATGGGATGGTGTTCAAACTCCCGAAATGCAGTCTAGACAGCGGGCCCTCCCCTTTCTGACTGGACTGACTCGGGGAAGGGTCAATCTCCTCCGGAGCATGCTGCACAGCCACTCATTCGTCCTGACTAAATAGTATAATCTATCTCTCAGCGATTCTTTTCTCCGCTAATCACCCCTTCCCAACCAGCCCGCCCGATCGATTTTGTAAGATCGGCTAATTCAAAAGGGTTAATCTGGTCCGAGTCGGAACGAATCGTTTGCTTTATCGAACAAAGCTTTATTAGGGGTCTTGGTTGGCCCCCTATTTTCAACCATTACAGCTGGCGTCGACCAGCTTTGCGATACGGACGGACACGAAGAAGAACGCAGGCAGCGGAAATGCAAAAGAGAAGAGCAAAGATTCCCGACCCAGAGCATGTTATTGACTCAACCACAAATCTGTTGAATGAAGGTAGCTACTCTCAGCCACTAGTTAGAAGGAAACCCCTTGACTTCGCTTATGCCCTTATGCAGTAAAGCAAGTGAGGCGGGCTAAGATTCCATTCGAAGTAACGTAACAGGATTCGATGTTGCACCATCTTCAACTCTTCTCTGGATCCGGAGTTTTTCGAGAAAAGGTCCCATCCTTCAATATCATGACTGGGTCGAGCAGGCCAGATCATGAGTGAAATATCATGATCGGGTCGAGCAGGCCAGATCATGAGTGAATAGAAAATCGAAAACGTACATAGCTGTTCCAGCGGAAATACTTGGAATAATTCTACCACTTCTACTAGGAGTAGCCTTTTTAGTGCTAGCTGAACGTAAAGTAATGGCTTTTGTGCAACGTTGAAAGGTCCTGATGTAGTGGGATCATTCGGATTGTTACAACCTCTAGCAGATGGTTTGAAATTGATTCTAAAAGAACCTATTTCACCAAGTAGTGCTAATTTCTCCCTTTTTAGAATGGCTCCAGTGACTACATTTATGTTAAGTCTGGTCGCTTGGGCCGTTGTACCTTTTGATTATGGTATGGTATTGTCAGATTCGAACATAGGACTACTTTATTTGTTTGCCATATCTTCGCTAGGTGTTTATGGAATTATTATAGCAGGTTGGTCTAGTAATTAGGGGGCGGCCGTTCGGTCGCCTATGATACTAGGACCAATAGGACAAAAATGGGTTTGTGCCGCAGGTGTTGAACGATCTACTCTACACAGGTGTGGGCTTACAGGGCTAGGGCTCATAAACCCTTTCTTTCATTCATCAATAGGGCCCTGGTCGGTCACTTTTCCGGGCCGGGATCTATAAGTGGAAGTCATAAAAAAGAGATGTTTCTCTTCGCACCTCAGATCAAGAGGAAGGGTAGCTTGACAAGCTGGCCTATATATTTTTTTATATCTTTTTTTTTTATATATTATTTTTAAAAAATATATAAAAAAAAGATTCGCTGTCTTTTAACCGGCTGTTCTTCTTTGTCAACGCCTACTAAGGACCTATAGGTTCGCCTACTTGACTTATGAAAGATAATGAGAATGGGTTATTCAAAAAGGAAAGGGCGCTACTTAGCCCTACATTAGTAGAAGTCAGCGGCTGAGTTAGCCTAGCCTACCCTACTAATGTATTGTATAGTAGGCGAGCGAGTTAGCGGAGACGCTTAGGCTAATAGATAAGAGAGCGTCGGTGCGTAGCCTTCATTCTACTACGCTACGCAAAGGTTACGAAGTCACTTAGCTCGACGTTAGGAGAGTCAAGGGGGAACGCCATACCTACATAGAAGAACCGCTGTTCGCTGACTTTCTAAGGTCTAACCTTTCGCTCCCCTACTGAAAAGGGGCAAAGCCGCTTCGCACCACTGATAGACTACTTAAGATTCAATTCAAAAGGCCCTACTTAGTTTCGCAAGCCTTTGTCATTGTCAGTCAACTAAGTAGGGCGGCCTGAGGCCCCCTGCGAATCCGTAAATCTGAGAAGCATGCCGCAACAAAAGGATGGTCCCCTATGTATTTCATTCTTTCTGGAAGGGAAAAAAAGAAGTACCCCCATCATGGTGAACCTCTCCTTGTGATCGGGATGAGGTAGATGCCTCCCAGCCGGGGGGGGGGGCGGATCGAATCGGAGTTTCCTTAGGTAGCCACCGACCAACAGTTATCCTTAAACTTCCGTGCTTGGTGGAGAAGAAGCGAACAAAGGTACGCTCGCTTGCTGTCTTGTTCTCTGCCGCGAACTGGGATCGCTCGCCAGCTAGGTCAGATTGGAGCAACCTTTTTTGAGAACATATTACCCATATTCGGGGACAAGGGGCGGAACGACCTCTCGATCTACTTACAGCAGCCCAGGAAGAAAAACGTCGTCTAGGCGTTCCCTGTTGCACCGATCCCCCCTACGCCTAGGACGTTGTCTGGGCCAAGAGCCATAGTTAGTTGCTGTTTCCATTTGGTTGTTTTTTTCTTGTTGTTGATACCGGCAAGACCCAGCCAGATGATGTCTGCTGGTTGGTAGTGAGAGGGCTCTTAGTATCTGCATACCCAAAAGGGGGCGCTGATAAAAAAACAATAATTTGATTTTGTTTCTTGCTCTCCCTTAGCAGCGGGAAAGGAGTCTATCTATCTGCCTAGCTTTGGTAGATTTCCTCCAACGCAATCCACAGAAATTCCACGAATCCCTTGGTGGATAAGTTCGACGACTCAGCAGCAGTGCGGAATTTAGTTTCTCGTCTGGTGGATCTGATCTATAGTTAGGGGGCAATACATACCAAAAGGTTCGAAGAGGCGCATAAGAGTCTATAACCAACCCACCTTTCTGTAGAACACCTATTCACATTAGTGAAGCGGCTGGATGCATAAGGGAAGTCAACCTTCAAGCACGGAGGAGCATAGTACTGCTGCCCCTCTCTAAGTAAAGGTAAAGTCTCTCCTTCAGCTAGGATGTAAGGAAATTGAAAGAAGCGCGGAAAGGGGTCAAACGCGGTTGCCAGCATCGAAGAGAGCCGTCATCGACGATAAAGTGGGAGTTCGGACTTGGCGAACGAGCTCTTGCCGCGGGAGAGGAAAGCGGGGCAGGCAAAATGACCATTCCGGTGGTTGATAGTGGAGCAAAGGCTGGATAAAACATGGATAGGCATGCCTTATCATCCAAAAGGATGTAGAGACAGAAAGTGCTCGGGGGGTCGATCCCACATCTCATAGAGAGGAGGAATACCAGGGATGATAAGGGATAACTAACTCTACAGCTCACAGGAATGGGAAAAGTCATTCCTTCCACATTACTCCAGTTTTTTCATAGCTTTATTTAAGAGAGAATAGGGAGTAAGGCTGAAATGGCTATAGGCTTCCAAATTCTTTTTGAAACGTATGTTGGTTGAACTAGATGCTGGGTGAGGGCTTAAAGACCCTATTCACATAGCGTTTCTGGACACATATTTTTCCTCGGGGCGGGCAGGTTTCTAAACTGGGGATAAAGGAGGAGGCGAGCCAATCTTTTCCGGTTTTCTTCGATAGCAGAAGCTTTTTTTGGGGGGTAGACAGATCGTTCCGGTGTTCTTTCCTTCTGTTGAAAGATGATATATTGCTCCTTGCTGTTGCTAGGGCTGTTTCTATATCATATCTTTTTCTTGTTCAGCTGCTTCAAAGCGCGCGCCTTGTAGTTTCTCAGCTCTAAGAAAAGCCTACGTCTGTAGTTTTTCAGCAGGCTCGGGAGAGAGAGCTTACTCAAGCAGTAGCAGTAAGGGTACTAGAAGCGAGCTCGAACTACCACTAAAGTAAGTAAGCGCGAGTGGATTCATTGCTCACCCGAACCCGATTCCTCTTGAAGTATATGGGACAAGTGAAGGGAAGCTAAGAGAAAGCCAAGCAAGCCCAATAAAATAGGTTAGTAAATAGGCGCCCTTCAAAGGATTTTTCCCCCATCGTTCAGTCGACCGGTACAATCCCACCTTCAAGTTCAGGAGTCGTAAGTCCAACACCTTATACCTTATAAATAGGAGATCGGTTCACTTCATCTATTTTCTTCTAGCAGCACAGCAGGAATTGTGTTCTGCCAACCTTCTCCATGGAGGCTATAGCAGCAGAAGGGAATGGTACGAGGGCGGGATCGGGTGGATCTACGGCTCGGTGGCGGAGTACCGCATGCACAACCGGGGGTGGCGCTCGGTGTACTGCATCACCAAGCGCGACGCATTCCGCGGCACCGCCCCCATCAACCTCACCGAACCTTTTTTCCCAGGATTGGACGCCTATTGACGAAGCTCAGGATTGTCGCCCTACTGCTTGAGGTTTGGAACCCACTGATGTGAAAGTACCTCTCTCATTGCACCAAAAGAGCCCCTTTAGAGATAAGGCTTTGACGATAGGGCTTGAATGGAAGGGTCGATCGGTCCACCACTAAGGATCTATGGTAGGTCAAAGAGCGCAGAGAAGATTTCCCACCACTTGTCCTTGTACGCGCTATAATATATAGGTTTTCTATGAAAGCTCGTAGGATCAGCTGACAAAACAGAAAGGCTTTCGCACCTGGTTCATGTCTATCGAAGAGGGATTTCAGATTGCGCTTGACCGCAGACTCAACTCATGGCTGATTATTCTTCATTTTAGGTAATGAAGGTGGACAGCTCGTAGTCTTCGAAAAGGAAGGTTTTCTTCTTGCCAAACTCTGTCCTGCCCGTCCTCCTTTGAGTTTCTAAAACCAATATCCCCTTATGTTTTTCCGTCTTATTTTCTTCCGAAAGGAAAGAAAAAGGCGAGGGAGTCCTCGGATGGGGAAACCCACGATTGAGAGGTCAGATCACACCATCCTCATTGAGGAAACTCGGGTTGGTATGCACACAAAGGGAGACCCTACCACATGTGTTTTAGTTTGAGAGCCACCCCGTTTTCTATGGGTCGAAGCCCCCGACCAAGATCCATGAGACCTTGTCGTCGATGGAGTTGCCCGATGATATGACTTACTGTGTATGGCTCCGTTGCTGGACAGTCAGCGGGGATTCCGGGCTGGCCCTGACAAGGGGTCAATCCAAATCCGGTCGTTGGAAGAAAGCGAGCACTCAACCTCACCTAGATCTTCCTTTGTTGCACCTCATAGAGAAATCACACTGGTAATAGGTCTCTTTTTTTTTATTTGACTTCCTCCTTTCTTTAATCTACAGGAGGTCAAATTAAGATTGCTGTTCAAGTTAGTGAAGATATTTCATTGTGATTAGACCTAACAAGAACGGAATCACGCTCTGTAGGATTTGAACCTACGACATCGGGTTTTGGAGAC